TTAAAAATAAGCTAAATAAAGCTTTTGGGCTCATACCTCAACTATAAAGGAAATCCTTTTTTTTAAAAAAAAAATTAATAAAGTGCCTGATTAAAGGATTATTCTGATAGAGTAAATTAAGTAGATTCCTACCTTTATTATATTTTATAGAATTAAACTATATCTAATAATATCAAAAATTATTGTGCATCATACACTAAAATATAATTAATATATATATATAAATAATTTTTTTTTATATTTATTAATAAATAAATTTATAATTTATTTTAACCCCTCCCCTATTTTAAATTTTTCTTAACTTAAATTCAAATAAAATATTTTTTTATTATATTCTTTTTTTCAGAACTTTAATTACTATTTCAGCTAATTCTTGATTAGGATGTTGAATTGGATTAGAAATTAATCTAATAAGATTTATCCCCTTAATTTCTAATTCAAAAAATTTATTATCCTCAGAAGCAGCTCTAAAATATTTTTTAATTCAAGCTATTGCTTCAATTAATTTTCTTTTTATTATTCTTATTAAAATAATTTTTTTTAAAAATTTTGAAATCAATAATATAATTTCAATTATAATTAATTCTTCAATATTAATAAAAATAGGTTCAGCTCCTTTTCATTTCTGATTCCCAAATATTATTGAAGGAATATCTTGATTAAATTGTTTTATTTTAATAACTTGACAAAAAATTTCCCCTATAATTTTATTATCTTATTATTTAAATAATTATTTATTAACTATCATTTTAATTCTTAATGTTATTATTGGATCATTAGGAAGTTTTAATCAAACTTCTTTACGAAAATTAATATCTTTTTCTTCTATTCATAATTTAGGATGAATATTAATTGCTTTAATAATTAGTGAAAATTTATGAATAATATATTTATTTTTTTATTCATTTCTAATTAGAATTATTTGTTTTATTTTTAATATATTAAACATTTATTTTATTAATCAATTATTTATTATAAATATAAATTTTCAAATTAAATTTTTTTTTATAATTAATTTTCTTTCATTAGGAGGATTACCTCCATTTTTAGGATTTTTTCCTAAATGAATTATTATTAATTTTTTAATTATTAATAATATAAATTTTATTACTTTTATTTTTATTATAATAAGATTAATTATATTATATATTTATACACAATTAATTTATTCATCTATTATTTTTAATTTTTTAAAAACCAAATGATTAAAAATTTTTATCAAAAATAATTTTTTAATTTATATAAATATATTCAGAATAATTTCTTTATTAGGTATAATTTTTAGAACTTTTTTTTTTTTATAAGGTTTTAAGTTATTTAAACTAATAATCTTCAAAATTATAAATAAAGAAATTCTTTAAGCCTTAGTATTATTTTATATACCCCTTAAAATTTGCAATTTTATATCATTATTGAATATAAGGCTTAATAAAAGAGAATAATTTCCCGTTAATAAATTTACAATTTATCGCTTATAACTCAGCCATTTTATTAGCGAAAATGACTTTACTCAACAAATCATAAAGATATTGGAACATTATATTTTATTTTTGGTATTTGAGCAGGAATAGTTGGAACTTCTTTAAGATTATTAATTCGTACTGAATTAGGTAATTCTGGCTCACTAATTGGTGATGATCAAATTTATAACACTATTGTTACTGCTCATGCTTTTATTATAATTTTTTTTATAGTTATACCTATTATAATTGGAGGATTTGGAAATTGACTTGTACCTCTTATATTAGGAGCACCAGATATAGCCTTCCCCCGAATAAATAATATAAGATTTTGACTTTTACCCCCATCCTTAATTCTATTAATTTCTAGAAGAATTGTTGAAAATGGAGCAGGAACAGGATGAACAGTTTATCCACCTCTTTCTTCAAATATTGCTCATAGAGGAAGTTCAGTTGATTTAGCTATTTTTTCACTACACTTAGCAGGTATTTCTTCAATTTTAGGAGCAATTAATTTTATTACTACTATTATTAATATACGTATTAATAATATAACTTTTGATCAAATACCTTTATTTGTTTGAGCTGTAGGAATTACAGCTTTACTTTTATTATTATCATTACCAGTATTAGCTGGTGCTATTACTATATTATTAACTGATCGAAATTTAAATACTTCTTTTTTTGATCCCGCTGGAGGAGGAGATCCAATTTTATATCAACATTTATTTTGATTTTTTGGACATCCTGAAGTTTATATTTTAATTTTACCAGGATTTGGAATAATTTCTCATATTATTTCTCAAGAAAGAGGAAAAAAAGAAACATTTGGATGTTTAGGAATAATTTATGCAATAATATCTATTGGTTTATTAGGATTTATTGTCTGAGCTCATCATATATTTACAGTAGGAATAGATATTGATACGCGTGCTTATTTTACTTCAGCAACAATAATTATTGCTGTACCTACTGGAATTAAAATTTTTAGTTGATTAGCAACTCTTCATGGAACTCAAATTAATTATAGACCTTCAATTTTATGAAGGTTAGGATTTGTATTTTTATTTACAGTTGGAGGATTAACAGGAGTTATTTTAGCTAATTCATCTATTGATGTAATATTACATGATACTTATTATGTAGTAGCTCATTTTCATTATGTTCTTTCAATAGGAGCTGTATTTGCTATTATAGGAGGATTTATTCATTGATATCCTTTATTTACTGGTCTTTCTATAAATTCTTTATTATTAAAAATTCAATTTTTATCAATATTTATTGGAGTTAATTTAACTTTTTTCCCTCAACATTTTTTAGGTTTATCAGGTATACCACGTCGTTACTCTGATTACCCTGATAGATTTTTAATATGAAATATTATTTCATCCTTTGGATCTTATATTTCCTTATTATCTATAATAATAATAATAATAATTATTTGAGAATCTATAATTAATCAACGTTTTATTTTATTTACTTTAAATATACCATCATCTATTGAATGATTACAAAATTTACCTCCTTCTGAACATTCTTATAATGAACTTCCTATTTTAAGAAATTTCTAATATGGCAGATTATATGTAATGGATTTAAACCCCATTTATAAAGGTTTATCCTTTTTTTAGAAATGGCAACTTGATTTAACTTTAATTTTCAAAATGGTGCTTCCCCTTTAATAGAACAAATTATTTTTTTTCATGATCATACATTAATTATTTTAATTATAATTACTATTTTAGTGTCATATTTAATATTAAATTTATTTTTTAATAAATATATTAATCGCTATCTTCTTGAAGGTCAAATAATTGAATTAATTTGAACAATTATTCCAGCAATTACATTAATTTTTATTGCTTTTCCCTCTTTACGTTTATTATATTTATTAGATGAACTCAATAACCCTTTAATTACTTTAAAATCTATTGGTCATCAATGATATTGAAGATATGAATATTCTGATTTTTTCAATATTGAATTTGATTCTTATATAATTAATTTTGAAAAAAAATCTAGAAACTTTCGCTTATTAGATGTTGATAATCGAATTGTTTTACCTATAAATAATCAAATTCGAGTAATAGTAACATCAACTGATGTAATTCATTCATGAACTATTCCCTCATTAGGAGTAAAAATCGATGCTAATCCTGGTCGATTAAATCAAACAAATTTATTTATCAATCGACCAGGAATTTTCTTTGGTCAATGTTCAGAAATTTGTGGAGCTAATCATAGATTTATACCTATTATAGTAGAAAGAATTTCTATTAATAATTTTATTAATTGAATTAATAATTACTCTTCATTAGATGACTGAAAGCAAGTATTGGTCTCTTAAACCATTTTATAGTAAATTAGCATTTACTTCTAATGAAAGAATTAGTTAAATTTATAACATAAATATGTCAAATTTAAATTATTACAAAGTAATATTCTTTTATTCCTCAAATAATACCAATTAACTGAATTTTATCTTTTATTATATTTATTATAATTTTTATTTTATTTAATATTATAAATTATTATATTTTTAATTTAAAAAATAATAAAAATTTTTTATTTAATAAAAACTTAAAAAAAAATTTTAATTGAAAATGATAACAAATTTATTTTCAATTTTTGACCCTTCAACAAATATTTTTAACTTATCTTTAAATTGATTAAGAACATTATTAGGACTATTATTTATTCCTTATACTTATTGACTTATTCCTAACCGTCAATATATTATTTGAAATTTTATTTTAAATAAACTTCATAATGAATTTAAAACCTTATTAGGAGTAAATAGATTTAATGGATCAACATTTATTTTTATTTCATTATTCTCATTTATTTTATTTAATAATTTTTTAGGTTTATTACCTTATATTTTTACTAGAACTAGACATTTAACAATTTCACTATCTATTTCCTTATCTTTATGATTAAGATTTATAATTTATGGTTGAATTAATAATACTCAACATATATTTATTCATATAATTCCTCAAGGGACACCTAATATTCTAATACCATTTATAGTATTAATTGAAACAATTAGAAATATTATTCGACCAGGAACTTTAGCTGTTCGATTAACTGCTAACATAATTGCTGGACATTTATTATTAACATTATTAAGAAGAACTAGAAATAATTTATCCTTTTTTATATTATTTATTTTAATTTTTATCCAAATTTTACTTTTAATTTTAGAATCTGCAGTAGCTATTATTCAATCTTACGTAATTACTATTTTAAGAACTCTATATTCTAGAGAAGTAAATTAATGACAATAAATAATAATAATCACCCATTTCATTTAGTAGATTATAGGCCATGACCTTTAACAGGAGCAATTGGAGTAATAACATTAGTTACAGGATTAGTTAAATGATTTCATGAACATAATTTTAACTTAATAATTTTAGGTTATATAATCGTAATTTTAACTATATTTCAATGATGACGAGATATTTGCCGAGAAAGAACTTTCCAAGGTAAACATACTATTAAAGTATCTATAGGTTTACGTTGAGGTATAATTCTTTTTATTATATCTGAAGTATTCTTTTTTATTTCTTTTTTTTGGGCTTTTTTTCATAGAAGATTATCCCCAAATATTGAAATTGGAGCTATTTGACCCCCATTAAATATTATAACTTTTAATCCTTTTCAAATTCCTTTATTAAATACTATTATTTTAATTACTTCTGGAGTTACAGTAACTTGAGCCCATCATTCTATAATAGAAAATAATTTTTCTCAAACAACCCAAAGTCTATTTATTACAATTATACTAGGAATTTACTTTTCAATCTTACAAGCTTATGAATATTTCGAAGCTCCATTTACAATTGCAGATTGTATTTATGGATCAACTTTTTTTATAGCAACAGGATTTCATGGTTTACATGTAATTATTGGAACAATATTTTTATTAATTTGTTTATTACGTCATTTAAATAATCATTTTTCTAATAAACATCATTTTGGATTTGAAGCAGCAGCATGATATTGACATTTTGTTGATGTAGTATGATTATTCCTTTATATTTCTATTTATTGATGAGGAAATTAATTTATTTATATAATATATTTAGTATATTTGATTTCCAATCAAAAAGTTTAATCAAATTTAATATAAATAATTAACTTAATATTAACTATATCAATCATTATTATTATTATTTGTAATTTAATAATATTATTATCAATAATTATTTCAAAAAAATCATTTATAGATCGTGAAAAAAATTCACCATTTGAATGTGGGTTTGACCCTAAATCATCAGCTCGAATTCCATTTTCATTACATTTTTTTTTAATTACAGTAATTTTTTTAATTTTTGATATTGAAATTGCTTTAATTTTTCCACTTATTATATCTTTTAATTTAGTTAATATTATTTCTCTAACAAAAATTAGATTTTTTTTTTTATTAATATTATTAATTGGCCTTTATCATGAATGAAATCAAAATATACTTAATTGAATAAATTAAGGCCTTTATCATGAATGAAATCAAAATATACTTAATTGAATAAATTAAGGATTATAGTTTATTTAAAACATTTGATTTGCATTCAAAAAATATTGAATTCAATTTATCTTGAATAAGAAGCAATTATGCATTTAATTTCGACTTAAAAGAAAGAGTTTAATAACTCCTTATTTATTAATTGAAACCAAAATAGAGGTATATTACTGTTAATAATATTAATGAATTTATTATTCCAATTAAATAAGAAATATAATAAATAAAGCTTCTAACTTTATAAATAGTGATTTATAATCATTAATATTTCTATTTATATAGTTTATATATTAAAACATTACATTTTCATTGTAAATAAAAAATAATTTATTTTTATAAATATTTAAAGATTTTATTAATCTCCTTAATATCTTCAATATTATACTCTAATTATAAGCTATTTAAATTAAAATAATAATATTAAATAAAAAATTATTATTCATAACATAAATCTAAATAAATAAATTTTAAAATTATTAACTTGAAAAAAATAATAAAAAATAGAATAATTCTTTATAATATTATACATTCCTTGACCTCTATATAACTCTCTTCATCCTATATCAATATTTTTAATTAATTTTTGACTAAATTGTAAAAAATAAAAATTTAACCCATAAGTAGATAAATTAGGTATAAATCATATTAATGAAAAAAAACTTCTTAAATTATAAGTAATTATAAATTTATTAGAAGAATAAATTCTTATATTTCTAATTAAATATCCTAAAAACAACCCCACTATACTAACATAAATAACTATTAATTTTATATTTATTGATAAATAAATTATATAAGGATAATCAAAAATTATTCATCTTAAAAAACTCCCCACTACTAATCTTATAAATAACAATATAAACATACTTTTTAATATAATAAAATCCTCATCATATAAATTATAAATAACTATTAAATTAAAATCATTTACCATTAAATAAAATAATAAACGAATTGTATAAAATATAGTTAATCCTGTAGAAAAAAAATATAAAAAAAAAACTATTATATTTAAATTTCTTATTCTAACTATCTCTAAAATTAAATCCTTAGAATAAAACCCAGCTAAAAATGGAATTCCACATAAAGCTATATTTGAAATTCTTAAACATAAAGAAGTTAAAGGAATATATATTCTAATACCCCCTATATAACGAATATCTTGAATATCATTTATCATATGAATAATTACTCCCGCACACATAAATAGTAAAGCTTTAAATATTGCATGAGTTAATAAATGAAAAAAAGCTAAATCAGATAACCCCATTCTTAAAATACTTATTATTAACCCTAATTGTCTTAATGTAGATAATGCAATAATCTTTTTCAAATCAAATTCATAATTAGCTGTAATTCCCGCTATTAATATAGTTAAACCTGACAATAATAATAAAAACTTTAAAAAAATTATATCAACTAATATTATATTAAAACGAATTAATAAATATACCCCTGCAGTAACTAAAGTAGAAGAATGAACTAAAGCAGAAACAGGAGTAGGAGCTGCTATAGCTGCAGGTAATCAAGAACTAAAAGGAATCTGAGCACTCTTAGTTATAGCAGCAATAATTAATAATAAACTAATAACTTTTATTATATAATCATTATTTATAAAATTTAAATAAAAAATATAATTTCATCTTCCATAATTTATTATTCAAGAAATAATCATTAAAATTATTACATCTCCAATTCGATTAGATAATGCAGTTAATATCCCAGCATTATAAGATTTAAAATTTTGATAATAAATTACTAAACAATAAGAAACTAATCCTAACCCATCTCAACCTAAAAAAATTCTAATTATATTAGGACTAATAATTAAAAGAATCATTGAAAAAACAAATAATAAAACTAAAATAATAAAACGATTCAAATTTAATTCAGATTTTATATAACTTTTTCTATAATAAATAACTGAAGATGAAATTATTAAAACAAATATTATAAATAGTAAAGATATTCAATCTAATAAAATAGATATTACAATCCTTATAGAATTAAAAGAAATTAATTCTCACTCTATAAATAAAACTAAATCTTCTATAATAAAAAAAATTATAAAAAAAAAATTTATTAATCTAAAAAAAAATAAAAAAAAAAATCTAATAAAACAAATTGAATTTCTTCATTTAATAATTTAAAATGATATTATCATATTTTTGACTCCACACATCAATATTTTTTTTAAATTATTTAAATATTAAAATCAAATTAATAAATAGTCAATTTTTATAACTAAAATATTTAAAGGAAACCAATGTAAAAATAATATTAAATATTCACGAGATACCCCTAAATAAAATCTATAAATTCCTAAATTAAAATTTCCATGTTGAGAATAAGAATAAAGATATAATCTATAAGCAGCTCTAAAAAAAGAAATCATTATTAATATAATTATAGATAATCAAGAATAACAAATTAATCTATTAATTAAACTAATTTCCCCTATTAAATTAAGAGATGGGGGAGCAGCTATATTAGATGATATTAATAAAAATCATCACAATCTTATTGAAGGTATAAAATTTATTAATCCCTTATTAATATATAATCTTCGACTATGTAATCGTTCATAATTAATATTCACTAAACAAAATATACCTGAAGAACATAATCCATGACCAATTATTATAATATAAGAACCAAAAAACCCTCAATAATTTATTGTTATAATCCCACAAATAACTAATCTTATATGGGAAATAGATGAATATGCAATTAAAGATTTTATATCAACTTGACATAAACAATTTAATCTAATATAAACCCCACCAATTAATCTAATAGTAATTCAAATTAAACTTAATTTTATTCTAATTTTTTGAAAAAAAATTAGAATTCGTAAAAGCCCATAACCACCTAATTTTAATATAATCCCAGCTAAAATTATGGATCCAGAAACAGGAGCCTCAACATGAGCTTTAGGTAATCATAAATGAACAAAATATATAGGTATTTTTACTAAAAAAACTATAATCATAGTTAAATATAATAAATAAAAATCTCCATTAAAAAATTTTATAAAATATATATTTATAAAATTATATATATTAAAAATAAAAAAAATTCCTATTAATATAGGTAAAGAAACAAATAATGTATAAAATAACAAATATAGCCCCGCTTGAATACGTTCAGGTTGATAACCCCATCCTATAATTAATATTAAAGTAGGAATCAATCTCCCCTCAAAAAAAATATAAAATATAAATAAATTTATAACACTAAAAGTTAAATATAATATAATTAATAATATAATAATATTTAATAAAAAAAATTTTTTAAAAAATTTATTTTTATTCAAATTTTCTCTTGCTATAATTATTAATATACAAATTCAAATTCTTAATATAATTAAACCAAAAGAAATTATATCACAACCTATTATATATCTTAAATTAGAAAAATTTTCAATATTAATTCTAAAATTTATAAATATAAATATTAACACTATTAAAATTAATTGAACCATTCAAAATATATTTTTTAAAAAACATAAAGGTATTATAAAAATTATTATTATTAAAAATTTTATCATTATAATATATTAAAACTTTGAAAATAATCATTACCATGAGTTCGAATTATAGAAACTAAAATTGATAAACCTAAAGCCCCCTCACATACTGAAAATAATAAAAAAATCATTAATATATATATATCATTATTAATATAATTTAAATATATAACAAAAAAAAAAAAAATTGCTAATACAATAAATTCTAATCTTAATAAAATAATTAATAAATGTTTATGTTTAGAAACAAAAATTATATTACCAAAAATAAATATTACTATAATAATTATTAATATATTTATTATCATTAGTTTTTATAGTTTAAAAATAAAACATTGGTCTTGTAAACCAAAAATAATTTATTATTTAAAAACTTCAAAGAAAAAGAAATTCTTTATCAATAATCTCCAAAATTATTATTTTTTTTATAAACTATTCTTTGATATTATAAAAATATTTTTATCTATATCAATTATAATATTATCCTTATTAATATTATTTATTAATCATCCCTTATCTATAGGATTTATAATTTTAATCCAAACTATATTAACATGTTTATTAAGAGGGATATTAATTAATTCATATTGATTTTCTTATATTTTATTTTTAGTTTTTTTAGGAGGTTTATTGGTATTATTTATTTATGTATCTAGAATTGCCTCTAATGAAATATTTCAACCTAATTTTATTATAAAATTTTTATTTTTTTTATTACTATTTTTTTCATTAATTTTCAGTTTATTATTTATATTTAATTTAAATTGATTAAATTTTTTTTTTAATGATGAAATAAATAATATAATAAATTATTATATTTTTTTTAATAATGAAAATAAAATTAATTTATCAAAATTATATAATAATCAAATTTATATATTAATAATAATATTAATTATTTATCTTTTTATTACATTAGTAAGAGTAGTAAAAATTACTAATATTTTTTTTGGGCCATTACGAACAATAATAAATTAACTAATGATAAATAAATTTATTTCTTTACGAAAAACTCACCCTTTAATAAAAATTATTAATAATTCATTAATTGATCTCCCTACCCCTTCTAATATTTCTTCTTGATGAAATTTTGGATCTTTATTAGCCTTATGTTTAATAATTCAAATTATCACAGGATTATTTCTAACTATATATTATTCTGCTAATGTTGAATTAGCTTTTTATAGAGTTAATTATATTTGCCGAAATGTTAATTATGGCTGATTAATTCGTAATTTACATGCTAATGGAGCTTCATTTTTTTTTATTTGTATTTATTTACATATTGGTCGAGGCATTTATTATGAATCTTTCAATTTAAAATATACTTGATTTATTGGAGTAATTATCCTTTTTACTTTAATAGGAACAGCTTTTATAGGATATGTTTTACCTTGAGGGCAAATATCTTTTTGAGGTGCTACAGTTATTACTAATCTTCTCTCAGCTATCCCATATTTAGGAACAATATTAGTTAATTGAATTTGAGGAGGATTTGCTGTAGATAATGCAACTTTAACACGATTTTATTCATTCCATTTTTTATTCCCCTTTATTATTTTAATATTAACTATAATTCATCTTTTATTTCTTCATCAAACAGGATCAAACAATCCTTTAGGAATTAATAGAAATTTAGATAAAATTCCTTTTCATCCATTTTTTACCTTTAAAGATTTAATTGGATTTATTATTATTTTATTTATATTAATTTTACTAACATTAACAAATCCTTATATATTAGGAGATCCAGACAATTTTATTCCAGCTAATCCTTTAGTAACTCCACCTCATATTCAACCAGAATGATATTTTTTATTTGCTTATGCTATTCTCCGATCAATCCCTAATAAATTAGGAGGAGTAATTGCTTTATTTATATCAATTTTTATTTTAATCATTTTACCTTTCTCCTTTAATAAAAAAATTCAAGGTATTCAATTTTACCCTCTTAATCAAATAATATTTTGATTTATATTTATAACAATTATTTTATTAACGTGAATTGGAGCCCGACCAGTAGAAAATCCTTATATTATTACTGGACAATTACTAACAATTTTATATTTCTCTTATTTTATCCTTAACCCAATAATTAGAACTTATTGAGATAATTTAATTTTTTATAATAAATATAATAATAACTAATTAATGAGCTTGTTAAGCATTTGTTTTGAAAACTTAAGAAAGAATTTTTATTCTATTAATTTATACTAAATTATATTAACTAATTAAAAAAAACTAATAAACCAATAAAAAATAATAAAAAATTTAATGAAATAGGTAAATATCTTTTTCAACATAAATATATTAATTTATCATAACGAAATCGAGGTAATGTACCTCGAACTCAAATAAATAGAAAAGAAATTAAAGTTAATTTTAAATAAAATATCAACCTTAATCTATAACCCCCTATATAAATTAAAACATATATTATTCTTATAAACATAATTATTGAATACTCCGCTAAAAAAATTAAAGCAAATCCACCTCTTCTATATTCAATATTAAACCCAGAAACTAATTCTCTTTCACCTTCTGCAAAATCAAAAGGAGTACGATTAGTTTCAGCTAATATTGAAGAAATTCAACATAATCTTAAAGGTATTATAATAAATAAAAATCAAATTAATTCTTGATATTTATTAAATCTTAATATTCTAAAATCCATAATTAATAAAACTCTTGATAATAAAATTAAAGCTAATCTAACCTCATAAGAAATCGTTTGAGCTACTGCTCGTAAGCCCCCTAATAAAGCATAATTAGAATTAGAAGATCAACCAGAAATTATAACAGTATAAACCCCTAATCTAGTACAACATAAAAAAAATAAAATCCCTAAATTAAAATTAATTATATTAAAATAATAAGGAATTAATATCCAAATTATTAAAGATAAAATAAACCTAACTACAGGAGAAAAATAATAAGATAAATAATTTGAATAATTAGGAAAAATTTGTTCTTTAGTAAATAATTTAATAGCATCTGAAAAAGGTTGTAAAATTCCTATAAATCCTAATTTATTAGGACCTTTTCGAATTTGAATATAACCTAAAACTTTACGCTCTAATAACGTTAAATATGCAACTCCAATTAATAACCCTAAAATTATAATAATCATCCCTAATATAAATATATAAATATCAATTAATATCATTTACTATATATATAAATTAATTATATATTTATGAATTCTAAAATCATTACATTTTTCTGCCAAAATAGTTAAATTTATTATTTAATATTAATAAAATTCTCCTAATTAAAATTATTTCAAATATCTAATCCTTTCGTACTCTAAGATATTTTATTTCTCTAAAGATAGAAACCAACCTGGCTTACACCGGTTTGAACTCAGATCATGTAAGATTTTAATGATCGAACAGATCAAAAATTTTAAACTTTTGCACTTAAATTTTATCTTAATCCAACATCGAGGTCGCAAACTTTTTTTTTTATTCGAACTAAAAAAAAAAATTACGCTGTTATCCCTAAGGTAATTTTTTCTTATAATCGTAAAAAACGGATCAATTAATCATATATTAATGTTTAAATTTTAAAAAAAGTTATTTTAATTTTTCTATCACCCCAATAAAATAATAAAATTAATTTTAATTAAAAATTTCATAAAAAAAAAAAATTAAAATAATTATTAAACTCTATAGGGTCTTCTCGTCTTTTAAAATTATTTTAGCTTTTTTACTAAAAAATTAAATTTTATAATTTAATTAGAGACAGTATATATCTCATCAAATCCTTCATACAAGTCACCAATTAAGAGACTAATGATTATGCTACCTTTGTACAGTCAAAATACTGCAGCCCTTTAATAAATTTATCAGTGGGCAGACTAGACCTTATATTATTTTCAAAAGGACATGTTTTTGATAAACAAGTGGATATAAATATTTGCCGAATTCCTTTAATTAAATTTTTATAATTATATTAATTTTAATACAATTTATATACTAATTTTATCATTATAATTAATTTTTTTTTTATTAAAAATTATTTTTTTATAAAAATTTAAACAACAATTAAATTTTAATTTTAATTAAAATTATTTATAAAAAATTATAATTTTTAAACAATATAAATTTTAAAATTTTTAATTTATTTCAATATTTATTATAAAAATTTATTTTAAAGCTTATCCCTTAAAATATTTAATATAAATTATAATTTTATATAAATATATAAAATTATCATTTATATTTAAAATTAAATTTTTTTCTAAAAAAACTAGATATATTTAAAAACGATTAACATTTCATTTCTAATTAATTATTAAAAATAATTATTCCACATTAACTTAATTAATTAATTAACTCTTTTAAATTCGAGAATTTTTTATTTAAAAAATCTTTTTAATAAACTCTGATACACAAGATACAATAAATTAAATTTACTTTAAAATAAATTTATTTTCAACATTATTTCAAACTTCTTTTACAATACTAATCCACTATAAATTTTTCAATTTTTTCATAATAATACTTCAACCCCTTAAAATATATTATTAAAAATTTTTTTTTTATTTATAATTTTATTAATTTTTCCCCCTCAAATTAATTATATAATATAATTTCTTTCCAATGTAAATGGAAAACTTTAACAAGCTCTAATTTGTCTTTCTAGAAACACTTTCCAGTACCTCTACTTTGTTACGACTTATTTCAATTTATTAATGAAAGCGACGGGCAATATGTACATATCTTAATTAAAAATCATTTTCATAAACTAAAGAAAAAATTACATTTAAATCCACCTTCAAATAAATATTAAAAAATATTATTCATTTAATTAAAAAAAAAAATTATTGTAATCCATCATATACTTAAATATAATCTGCATCTTGATCTGAATTAATTTTATTTTTAAATTTTAAAATATTATTTTTATAAAAAAATATTTTTTTAACAACGATATACAAAACTAAATAATTAAGTAAATTTATTCGTGGATTATCAATTAATAGACAGATTCCTCTAAATGAACTAAGATACCGCCAATTTATTTAAGTTTTAATAAATAATTATCTACTATTTTAGCATTATAAATTTAATTTTTAATAATAGGGTATCTAATCCTAGTTTTTTAAAAAATTTCATAAATCATAATTAAAAATAAAATTTTTATTAAATTAAAATTTCACCTAATAATTTAAAATTTAATTTTAATTATAATTACTTATTATACACTAATAAAATTTAAATTATATTTTGTCTAACCGCAACTGCTGGCACAAAATTTGTTTATTTAAATAAATATTACTAAATCTTAATTTCTTAAATTTTTAAATTTAATTACTATAAAAATATTTTATAATATTATTAAAATAAATATAAAATTAACACTAAAATTTATATGTAAAACAAATTCAAATTAAATTTCTAAAATCATAATTTTTATATTTATATTCAATATTTTTCATATAGATTTTTTTTTTTATTATATATATATATTTATTGTATATTTATATTTATATCCGAGCCCACCAGACAGCCAGAAA